AAAAAACGACGAAAAGAACATGGCGTACTGTACGGGCTGGATCACCAGCTTCGAACAAGAAGATTTAAACGTATAACTTTTTTAAGTCGTTCGAGCATAACTTTCAGAAGTTTTAAGAAGTCTAATTTCACGGATTATAATCTTTTTGTAAGATCTAATAGAGATTCGGGTTTTATAAGTTATTTTGAAGAACCAGATTTTCGTCGATCCGTCATCAAAGGATCTATGCGCACTCAAAGGCGTAAAGTGGTTATTTGGGGACCGTCTCTAGGAAATGCCCATTCCCCGCTTTTTTTCGAAAAAATGGAAGATTTTCCTTTTCCTATATCCGACCTAATGAAGCTTTTTTCTAATATGAGAGATTGGTTTGCTATAAAGTCAGAATTAGAAATTTTAGATCGAGAAATTCAAATAAAAAAAAACTACCAGAAATCGGGAATAGAAATATGGGAGAACATTCCGTATAAACAAAAAACAAGAAGTATTCTGTTAATAGCTCAAGCAATTTTTAGAAGATATATTAAATTACCCTTATTGATAATAGCTAAGAATATTGGCCGTATTTTATTAGGGCAATCTCCGGAATGGTATGAGGATTTCCAAGATTGGAATAGAGAAACTTATTTAAGATGTAGCTTGAATGGTATTCAATTCTACAAAAAAAATTTTCCTCAAAATTGGTTAAAAGAGGGTTTTCAGATAAAAATCTTATATCCTTTTCATTTGAAACCTTGGCACAGCTCTAAGCGACGACTCTCTAAGAGAAATCTAAAGAAACAAGATGATTTTGATTCTTGTTTTTTAACAGTTTTAGGAATGGAAATGGAATATCCTTTTGGTCCTCCTCGAAAAACACCTTCCTTTTTTGAACCCATTTTTCAAGATATAGACTTTAAAGTCGAACTCAGAAAATGGAATTTTCGAGTTCGAAGAGTTTTAAAAAAAATAACAAATAAAGAAGCAAAAGCATTTTTATTTGTAAAACGAATAATAAGACAACTTTTCAAAGGAAAGACAATTCCATTATTTATACCGAGAGAAATATATGAATCAAGTGAAACTAAAAAAGAAAAGGATTCTATAATCAGCAATCAGATAATTAATGAATCAGTTAGTCAAATTCGATCTACAAGTTGGACAAATTATTCACAGGCGGAAGAAGAAATGCAAAATAGGATTGATAGAAGAAGCACAATCATAAATCAAATAGAAATAATGAAAAAAGAGAAAAAAAAAGCAAGGCCAGGAATAAAAAAAAATCAAAATAATAATGGAGAATCACCGCCAAAAATTGGGAAAATATTGAAAAGAAAAAATATTCAAGTAATAGTTAAATTTTTCATTGAAAAAATATACATAGATATCTTTCTATGTATCATTAATATGCGCAGAATCGCTCTACAACTTTTTATCGCATCAACAAAAAAAGTTCTTGATAAATACATTTACAATAATGAAACAAATCAAGAAAGCATTAATAAAACAAAACAAAATAAAATTGACTTTATTTCGCCTATGACTATAAAAAGGGCTTTTGATAATCTTAGAAATAGTAAGGGGAAGCCCCTTATTTTTTTTGACTTATCTTACTTGTCACAAAACTATGTATTTTTAAAATTATCACAAAGCCAAGTTATTAACTTCAATAAGTTAAGATCTATTCTTCAATATAATCGACCTTCTTTTTTTCTTAAGACTGAAATAAAATATTTTTTTGGAAGACAAGAAATATTTCATTCCGAATTAAGACATAAGAAACTTTCAAATTATGGAATGAATCCCTGGAAAAACTGGTTAAGAGGTGCTTATCAATACGATTTATCTCAGATTACATGGTCTAGATTAGTCCCACAAAAATGGAGAAATGGAATTAATCAATCCCATACGTCTCAAAATCAAGATTTAAACAAATGGTATTCCTATGAAAAAGACCAATTAGTTGATTACAAAAAAAAACAAAATTCGAAAGTATATTTATTACCAAATAAAGAGGAGAATTTTCAAAAAAACTATAGATATGATCTTTTATCATATAAATATATTCATTCTGAAACTAAGAAGAACTCCTATATTTATAGATCATCATTAGAAACAAATAAGAACCAAGAAAATTCCACCAGAAATAAAGAAAAATCCTTTAACATACTCAAGAATATTCCTATCAATAATTATCTAGGAAAAAGTTATAGTTATATTATATATATGGAAAAAAATCCAGATAGAAAATATTTGGTTTGTAAAATAAAAAAAAATATTAAGGCTGAACCTAAACCTAATAAGGACCAAAAAATGGATAAAATTCATAATAATGGTCTTTTTTATCTTCCGATTCATTCAAATTCCGAAATCAATTACAAATACAAAAGGGTCCTTTTTGATTGGATGGTAATGTTTTGTGATTGGATGGGAATGAATGAAAAAATCTTAATCTTAAATCGATTCACATCGACGCCGAAAGTTGTTTTCTTTCCAGAGTTTGTGATACTTTATGATAAATATAAAAATAAACCTTGGTTTATTCCAAGCAAATTACTTCTTTTTAATTTGAATATAAATCCAAATTTTAGTGAAAATAAAAATATCAATGTAAAGGAAGAAGAGGATGAGGATGTAAAGGAAGAAGAGGACGAGCCTTTTTTTGGAAAGCAAGAAAAGGATGAGTATTTTTTTGGAAAGCAAGAGCAGAATGAGCATTTTTTAAATTTTAGCCCATCAAATTCAAAACAATATTTTAAATTAAAGAATCAAAACAATATTGAAGAATCTTTTTCACAACCGATCCGAAAACTAAGAATCGTCCTTCAAGGAGATTTTCCCTTGCAATTACAATGGAATGGGCGTGTGAATAAATTGAATCAAAAAATGATAGATAATATCCCGGCATACGGTCTCCTGCTTAACCTGATAAAAGTAAGAAAAATTGTTCTATCCTATATTAAAAGGAAAGAAATGAATCTGGATATAATGATTGAGCGTTTGGATCTTACAAAATTAATGGAAAATAGAATATTAATTCTGGAACGTGCCCATCTATCTGTAAAAAATGACGGACAGTTTTTTATGTATCAAATCATAGGTATTTCATTGGTTCATAAAAATAAGCACCAAAGTAATCAAGGATACCGAAAAAAAAAAAATGTTGCTAAGAATAATTTTGATGAATCCATTCCAAGACATAAAATAAAAACTCTAAATAGAGACAAAAAGAATTACGATTTGCTTGTTCCTGAAAAAATTTTATCGTCTAGACGTCGTAGAGAATTGAGAATTCTAATTTCTTTCAATTTGAATTTAAAGACTAGGAATGATGTGCATAGAAATACGGTATTTTGCAAGGAAACCAAGATAAAAAACTGGAGTCAATTTTTGGATGAAAGTAAACATTTTGACAGAAAAAAAAAGGAATTAATGAAATTAAAGTTCTTCTTTTGGCCTAATTATCGATTAGAAGATTTAGCTTGTATGAATCGCTATTGGTTTGATACGAATAATGGGAGCCGCTTCAGTATGTTAAGGATATATATGTATCCATGATTTAAAATTTGGAGTTTCCTATATATTATCTTGTTCTATCAATCATATTTTTCATTTTTTCTTCTGTCCGGCATCTGTATATATTGATGTTATATGCAAGCAACCGGATGGACATATGCGCTGTCTTACACCCCAGTCTAGTATACTGCAATACTAAGCAAATGAGGTAGGAAATGGCGTATCCATTAAAGCTAGAAATTAATCAACAGAATCTTCGTAGTAAACTATTTGGTAGCGTCTTTTTCTATCACTATACAAATTAACTCCAAAATCGGATTGATTAATCTTAATTGATAAAACCCGGAGTCTATAAATAAATTATGATTATTGTGTATACTACATTAAAATTTCTGACATTATTATTACTGATCAATAAAATAAATATCTGTAAAAAGGGGAGTGTGAAATTCTTTTATGGTAAAAAATTCATTTATTTCAATTATTTTGCAAGAACAAGAAGAAAACAAAGAAAACAGAGGATCTGTTGAATTTCAAGTAGTTAGTTTCACCAATAAGATACGGAGACTTACTTCACATTTGGAATTGCACAAAAAAGACTATTTATCTCAGAGAGGCCTGCGGAAAATTCTGGGAAAACGTCAACGCTTGCTGGCTTATTTATCAAAAAAAAATAGAGCACGTTATAAAGAATTAATAGGACAGTTGGATATTCGAGAGAGAAAAACTCGTTAATTTGAAGAATTAGTTTGAATTATTCGCTTAAAGTTTGATGAACTTCTTTTCGCTTTCAGCAATTCATGGAAGAATGAATCAGGAAAAACCTATGACTGTACCATCTACAACAAAAGACTTCATGATAGTCAATATGGGACCTCACCACCCATCAATGCATGGTGTTCTTCGACTTATTGTTACTCTAGATGGTGAAGATGTTATTGACTGTGAACCAATATTGGGTTATTTACACAGGGGTATGGAAAAAATTGCGGAAAATCGAACAATTATACAATATTTGCCCTATGTAACACGTTGGGATTATTTAGCTACTATGTTCACAGAAGCAATAACTGTAAATGCGCCAGAGCAATTAGGCAATATTCAAGTGCCTAAAAGGGCCAGTTATATCAGAGTCATTATGTTGGAGTTAAGTCGGATAGCTTCACATTTGTTATGGCTCGGCCCTTTTATGGCAGATATTGGGGCACAGACTCCTTTCTTCTATATTTTTCGAGAAAGAGAATTGATATATGACCTATTCGAAGCTGCCACCGGTATGCGAATGATGCACAATTTTTTTCGTATTGGAGGAGTCACTGCTGATTTACCTCATGGCTGGATAGATAAATGTTTGGATTTTTGCGATTATTTTTTAACAGGAATTGCTGAATATCAAAAGCTTATTACACAGAATCCCATTTTCTTAGAACGAGTTGAAGGAGTAGGCATTATTGGTGGAGAGGAAGCAATAAATTGGGGTTTGTCGGGACCAATGCTACGAGCTTCCG